CGGCCGTGTCACAGTAACTGCCACTACTTTCTACCCGCCGCTCTATATGTTTAATCATCATTCATATATATGTTTGATCTTAAGACGTACACATCTATCTTTCAGAGAGCATACTATGTTCAATCAACATTCACCCGATATGCCCTATACCATACTATGTATAATCACCATAGATTTATATAGTTACATTCATATAATTAATGCTCTATACCATACTATGTATAATCACCATAGATTTATATAGTTACATTCATATAGTTAATGCTCTATACCATACTATGTATAATCACCATAGATTTATATAGTTACATTCATATAGTTAATGCTCTATACCATACTATGTATAATCACCATAGATTTATATAGTTACATTCATATAGTTAATGCTCTATACCATACTATGTATAATCACCATAGATTTATATAGTTACATTCATATAGTTAATGCTCTATACCATACTATGTATAATCACCATAGATTTATATAGTTACATTCATATAGTTAATGCTCTATACCATACTATGTATAATCACCATAGATTTATATAGTTACATTCATATAGTTAATGCTCTATACCATACTATGTATAATCACCATAGATTTATATAGTTACATTCATATAGTTAATGCTCTATACCATACTATGTATAATCACCATAGATTTATATAGTTACATTCATATAGTTAATGCTCTATACCATACTACGTATAATCACCATAGATTTATATAGTTACATTCATATAGTTAATGCTCTGTACCATACTATGTATAATCACCATAGATTTATATAGTTACATTCATATAGTTAATGCTCTATACCATACTATGTATAATCACCATAGATTTATATAGGTACATTCATATAGGTAATGCTCTATACCATACTATGTATAATCACCATAGATTTATATAGTTACATTCATATAGTTAATGCTCTATACCATACTATGTATAATCACCATAGATTTATATAGTTACATTCATATAGTTAATGCTCTATACCATACTATGTATAATCACCATAGATTTATATAGTTACATTCATATAGTTAATGCTCTATACCATACTATGTATAATCACCATAGATTTATATAGTTACATTCATATAGTTAATGCTCTATACCATACTATGTATAATCACCATAGATTTATATCCACCAAGCTTATCATAACCCATGAATAAGCTTAATATTACATATTAATAACTTGGCAAAACATGAATATCCCCTAACAATGAACTGTTACAGTTCATACTATGAATACTAGATTGGACCTTCCCTTGCTAGAGCTCATTCATATCATAACCTAAGTGAGTCCAACTGGATCTTCCAAATTCCTCGATTCCAGATAATCTGGCGTAATGATTAAACTTAAAATGATTAATTTTACCCCTTAAGAGTATCATAACACATTTACCAATTAACTGAATGCCCCTAGTCATCACACAAGATAAGACCTCAACTTGTATATCATCACGAATATCATTTCAACATTCTTCCTTAATCAACTACCATGGTCTATCTAATAAAAAACATCCATTGATTAATTGCAAATACAATTCTATACAACATGAATCTGCCAGTCCAACGGGTACGCACCGGTACATACCATCTATCTTCCTAATCTTGGCTGGATACATGACCCCCACTCATAAAATGCTATCGTACCCCCGTCAACCACTTAATGGATCGGCACTAGATCGACGATATACCTCCAATGGTCCACAATTGAAGCATAACCTACCGTCGCTGTTACAGGAGGTATTTGACGGAGTTAAATCTATGGACTCATATCGTAACCGGGCCCAGAATGTGTCTTAAAAGGTATCCCTTCTATGCACTAAGGACCTGCATACAAGCTCAGACCACTTAATGACAGCTCAACTTTTGGTATTTTTTATTTTTTTTTGGATTTCATCAACATCTCACAGTGGACCCACGGCATACTTATAAGCTTGAACAACAAAATGCAGGTTTAATTCATCACCTCAATCTCAGATCACGTGCATTAGTACAAGGGTGGACATATAGTGCAAATGAGTTCATCCCCATTCCCTCTTGTATGGTGCATTTAAATGAATGCTCGAATGACATAATGTTATCTCACCATTATTGCTCTTTCCCCCCGGGGTGACCCGTAGGTTTTTTTGCGTCTTACCCCCCCCTTTCCCCCCCCGTAGGGGTTTTCCACGGTTTTTATATAAACCGTGGGGTTAGATTATCCCCCCCCCCCCCCGGGCAGAACTTAATATAATTTACCTTAAAACCCCCCCCCGAGATTAAGGATTATAGAAACTTCAGCCACAGGGCCTCTGTCCATGTGTTTATAATAAACACCCAGCTATAATTTAACATACGTTTACATATACTATGTACCCCGCATATTATACACATACACCCCACACGCTGTATATATAACACACTGTATCATATGTATATATACCCTATATATAGCATGTATATACCCTATATATAGCATGTATATACCCTATATATACCATGTATATACCCTATATATAGCATGTATATACCCTATATATAGCATGTATATACCCTATATATAGCATGTATATACCCTATATATAGCATGTATATACCCTATATATAGCATGTATATACCCTATATATAGCATGTATATACCCTATATATAGCATGTATATACCGTATATATAGCATGTATATACCGTATATATAGCATGTATATACCGTATATATAGCATGTATATACCCTATATATAGCATGTATATACCCTACATATAGCATGTATATACCCTATATATAGCATGTATATACCCTATATATAGCATGTATATACCCTATATATAGCATGTATATACCGTATATATAGCATGTATATACCGTATATATAGCATGTATATACCGTATATATAGCATGTATATACCGTATATATAGCATGTATATACCCTATATATAGCATGTATATACCCTATATATAGCATGTATATACCCTATATATAGCATGTATATACCGTATATATAGCATGTATATACCGTATATATAGCATGTATATACCGTATATATAGCATGTATATACCGTATATATAGCATGTATATACCCTATATATAGCATGTATATACCCTATATATAGCATGTATATACCCTATATATAGCATGTATATACCCTATATATAGCATGTATATACCCTATATATAGCATGTATATACCCTATATATAGCATGTATATACCCTATATGTAGCATGTATATACCCTATATGTAGCATGTATATACCCTATATATAGCATGTATATACCCTATATATAGCATGTATATACCCTATATATAGCATGTATATACCCTATATATAGCATGTATATACCCTATATATAGCATGTATTTACCCTATATATAGCATGTATATACCCTATATATAGCATGTATATACCCTATATATAGCATGTATATACCCTATATATAGCATGTATATACCCTATATATAGCATGTATATACCCTATATATAGCATGTATATACCCTATATATAGCATGTATACCCTATATATAGCATGTATATACCCTATATATAGCATGTATATACCCTATATATAGCATGTATATACCCTATATATAGCATGTATATACCCTATATATAGCATGTATATACCCTATATATAGCATGTATATACCCTATATATAGCATGTATATACCCTATATATAGCATGTATATACCCTATATATAGCATGTATATACCCTATATATAGCATGTATATACCGTATATATAGCATGTATATACCGTATATATAGCATGTATATACCGTATATATAGCATGTATATACCCTATATATAGCATGTATATACCCTATATATAGCATGTATATACCCTATATATAGCATGTATATACCCTATATATAGCATGTATATACCCTATATATAGCATGTATATACCCTATATATAGCATGTATATACCCTATATATAGCATGTATATACCCTATATATAGCATGTATATACCCTATATATAGCATGTATATACCGTATATATAGCATGTATATACCGTATATATAGCATGTATATACCGTATATATAGCATGTATATACCCTATATATAGCATGTATATACCCTATATATAGCATGTATATACCCTATATATAGCATGTATATACCCTATATATAGCATGTATATACCCTATATATAGCATGTATATACCCTATATATAGCATGTATATACCCTATATATAGCATGTATATACCCTATATATAGCATGTATATACCCTATATATAGCATGTATATACCCTATATATAGCATGTATATACCCTATATATAGCATGTATATACCCTATATATAGCATGTATATACCCTATATATAGCATGTATATACCCTATATATAGCATGTATATACCCTATATATAGCATGTATATACCCTATATATAGCATGTATATACCCTATATATAGCATGTATATACCCTATATATAGCATGTATATACCCTATATATAGCATGTATATACCCTATATATAGCATGTATATACCCTATATATAGCATATATATAGCATATATATACCGCATGTACGCGTACATACCGTGTACTGTGTACACTGTACACTATATGCACATATACATGCGTTATATGTTACATATGTTACATATGTCACATATGTTATATGCATTATATATGTTATATATGTTATATATGTTATATATGTTATATATGTTATATATGTTATATATGTTATATATGTTATATATGTTATATATGTTATATATGTTATATATGTTATATATGTTATATATGTTATATATGTTATATATGTTATATATGTTATATATGTTATATATGTTATATATGTTATATATGTTATATATGTTATATATGTTATATATGTTATATATGTTATATATGTTATATATACGCTTAAATTAACCGGCCTTATGAGTGTAATTAAACAATAATGCTAGATCGTGACTCTAAAATTGAAAGTTAAAATCCTTCTGCTCATCTACACTAATCCTCATTCAACTCGTGCAAACAATGGTCCCCCCCTACCTCTCAGTATACCGCCCTGATTACCCCCAACGTATGCTGACACAAAGTCACAAAAATTAACCCGCTTTTAAAGGAAAACAGCCCTCCACTGGCCTTAGGAGCCAGCACCTCTTGGTGCAAGTCCAAGTAAAAGCTGCCGTCCTGATAGCTTAACTAAAGCACTGGTCTTGTAAGCCAGAGATTGCAGCCTGACCTCTGCTCAAGACTTCAAGGCAAAAGGACTTCAACCTTTACTACTGACCCCCAAAGCCAGCATTCTATTTAAATTATGCCCTGCACTCTTATAGCTTAACTTTAAAGCATAGCACTGAAAATGCTAAAATGAGCCCTAAAAAGCTCTAAGAGTATAAAGGTTTGGTCCTAGCCTTACTATCAACTGTTTCTCAATTTATACATGCAAGTCTCAGCACGCCAGTGAGAACGCCCTCTCAACCTTCACCAGGATAAGGAGCCGGTATCAGACACAACCTCGTCCACAACACCTAGTCTCACCACACCCCCAAGGGTCATCAGCAGTAATAAATCTTGAGCATAAGCGACAGCTTGACTCAGTTAGAGAAAAGAGAGCCGGCTAACCCGGTGCCAGCCGCCGCGGCTACACCGTGGGGCTCAAGTTGATATTCATCGGCGTTAAGCGTGATTAAAGTCCACTTAAATTAGGGCCAAATTAACACCTAGTAGTATAAAGCTCGTGACTAAGAAGAACATAAACGAAAGTTGCCCTAACCTACACACTTGAACACACGACAGCTGGGAAACAAACTGGGATTAGATACCCCACTATGCCCAACCGTAAACAATTAACTCACACCCGCAAACGCCAGGGAACTACGAGCCATGCTTAAAACCCAAAGGACTTGACGGTGTCCCACCCCCCTAGAGGAGCCTGTTCTATAATCGATAATCCCCGCTATACCCAACCCCTTCTTGCTTATCAGTCTGTATACCTCCGTCGAAAGCTTACCATGTGAACGCCTAAAGTAGGCCTAATGACCCACATCAATACGTCAGGTCAAGGTGCAGCTTAAGAAGTGGAAAGTAATTGGCTACAATTTCTAACCTAGAACAAACGAAAGATTATGTGAAATCATAATCATGAAGGCGGATTTAGTAGTAAAAAGAAAATAGAGTGTTCTTTTTAACCCGGCTCTGGGACGCGTACACACCGCCCGTCACCCTCTTCAATAGTATTCTCACTAGTTTTTAACCCTATCTCACGTCTTAGAAGAGGTAAGTCGTAACATGGTAAGTGTACTGGAAAGTGCACTTGGTATATACCAAAATGTAGCTTAACTAAAGCCTCTCGCTTACACCGAGAAACTGTCTGTTTAACCCAGATCATTTTGAGCCTTAAATCTAGCCCACACAATTCACATGATGCCTAATGACTACTGTAAAAAATAAAACATTTTAACATCTTAGTATAGGAGACAGAAAAATTATTAAGCGCTTTAGATACAGTACCGCAAGGGAAACATGAAATAGAAATGAAATAACATTATAGCCTCAAACAGCAGAGACGCCCCCTCGTACCTTTTGCATCATGGTCTAGCTAGTCCACCCAAGCAAAATGAAAATTTTAGTTTGACACCCCGAAACTAAGCGAGCTACTTCAAAACAGCCTAAGGAGCCAACCCGTCTCTGTTGCAAAAGAGTGGGAAGATTTTCAAGTAGAGGTGATAAGCCTATCGAGCTTAGAGATAGCTGGTTGTTCAGGAAAAGAGTTTTAGCTCTGCCTTAAGTTTTCTTATTATATTAAACAAAGCCGTGAACTTAAGAGTTATTCAAATTAGGCACAGCTTATTTGAAATAGGACACAACCTCCGCCACCGGGTAAACAAGGATAGCTAAAATAAAGTGGGCCTAAAAGCAGCCACCTTTAAAAAAGCGTCAAAGCTTAGCTACTCTCATCCTCAATCTCTAAAATATCCTCCAACCCCTCACCCGTACTGAACCATTCTATATCCCTATAGAAAATATTATGCTAGAACTAGTAACAAGAAATTGCCATTCTCCATAATGTAAGCATAAGCCGAAACGGACCATCCATCGGCGATTAACGTAAATGCAAAACCCATAATAACACATACCAGAAAACCCTATGATTCATCGACACGTTACCCTTACACCAGAACATTACAGGAAAGATTAAAAGAAAAAGAAGGAACTCGGCAAATTTTAGCCCCGCCTGTTTACCAAAAACATCGCCTCTTGCCCAAACATAAGAGGTCTAGCCTGCCCAGTGACAAAATTCAACGGCCGCGGTATACTAACCGTGCGAAGGTAGCATAATCACTTGTTCTTTAAATAGGGACTCGTATCAACGGCATCACGAGGGCTATACTGTCTCCTTTATCTAATCAGTGAAACTGATCCCCCCGTGAAGAAGCGGGGATACAATTATAAGACGAGAAGACCCCATGGAGCTTTAAACCCAACACACACCTCTTCACCCAGATATCAATTTAACCAAAGAGGCCTGTGCATTGGTTTTAGGCTGGGGGGGCCACGGAGTAAAATTAAACCTCCATAACAAATGGGCTAATACCCTTATCCGCGATATTACAAATCTAAGAATCACCAAAATGATGTTTAATGACCCGATAATTCGATCAATGAACCAAGTTACCCTGGGGATAACAGCGCAATCCACTTCAAGAGCCCCTATCGACAAGTGGGTTTACGACCTCGATGTTGGATCAGGGTATCCTAGTGGTGCAACCGCTACTAACGGTTCGTTTGTTCAACGATTAAAACCCTACGTGATCTGAGTTCAGACCGGAGTAATCCAGGTCGGTTTCTATCTATAAAGGATCTCCCCTAGTACGAAAGGACCGGGGTGATACGGCCAATGCACAAACAAGCCGGATTCTCCCATCAATGAAACAATCTCAATTGACCAAGACCTTGCACTTACCCCTAGACCAGGGGTATGTTAGTGTGGCAGAGTGCGGTGTTGCGAAAGACCTAAACTCTTTAAACAGGGGTTCAAATCCCCTCACTAACTATGAAAACTTTATTTATACATCTCTTACCACTACTTTACATTGCCCCGATTCTCCTCTCAGTGGCATTCCTAACATTAGTCGAACGGAAAATTCTCGGCTATATACAAATTCGCAAAGGCCCTAATGTTGTAGGCCCCTTTGGCCTTCTCCAACCTATTGCCGACGGCTTAAAACTATTTACAAAAGAACCAATCCGCCCGTCAACCTCTTCACAAATTTTATTCACCTTAGCCCCAACCCTAGCCTTAGCTCTAGCCATAATTATATGAATACCCCTCCCCCTTCCCACTCCCCACTCAGATCTAAACCTCGGCATCTTATTTATTCTTGCAATCTCCAGCTTAACTGTTTACGCAACTCTAGGCTCAGGCTGAGCTTCAAATTCTAAATACGCCCTTATCGGCGCCCTCCGAGCCGTTGCTCAAGCTATTTCCTATGAAGTCACCCTGGCGCTCATTATTTTATGTACTATTTTTATGACAGGAGGGTTTACCCTGTCCGCTTTTAGCCTTTCACAGCAACACACTTACCTTATTTTACCCCTATGACCTCTCGCCCTTATATGATTTGTCTCTACACTAGCCGAAACAAATCGAGCCCCCTTCGACCTCACAGAGGGTGAGTCTGAACTAGTCTCCGGCTTCAATGTTGAATACGCAGGCGGACCTTTCGCCCTATTTTTCCTAGCAGAATATGCTAACATTTTAATAATGAATACCCTCTCAACTATTATATTTATTAACTCGTATGACCCCGTACTGCCCCTTTCTACAATTTTACTTATAGCTAAAGCCTCTATTTTATCTATATGTTTCCTATGAATCCGAGCCTCATATCCTCGATTCCGCTACGACCAACTTATGCATCTCTTATGAAAAAACTTTCTCCCCCTAACTCTAGCTATAGTTATTTTCCATATTTCAATCCCAATTTTCCTCCTCCTAGCCCCCCCTCTCTCATGGAAGTGTGCCCGAAAGCAAAGGATCTCCTTGATAGGGAGACTCATAGGGGTTCAAACCCCCTCACTTCCTCTAAGAAGGTAGGAGTCGAACCTACACACAAGAGATCAAAACCCTTTGCACTTCCTTTATGCTACCACTTAGTAAAGTAAGCTAAACAAGCTTTTGGGCCCATACCCCAACAATGTCGGTTAAAATCCTTCCTCTACTAATTAACCCCTTCGCCCTAATAGTATTTATTTTTAGTCTTGCTATCGGAACCACCGTCACCTTATCAAGTTATCACTGACTTCTTGCCTGAATCGGACTAGAAATCAACACCCTGGCCCTAATCCCCATAATAACAAAAACACCACACCCACGAGCCATTGAAGCCGCCACAAAATATTTCTTAACCCAAGCTGCAGCCTCCGCTTTAATCCTATTTTCATGCCTTATCAACGCGTTACAAACTGGAGAATGGAATATCAATGCCCCCACTGACTTATTAATTAATCCCCTCTCCATTGCCCTTATAATAAAATTAGGCCTGGCCCCGCTGCACTTCTGACTGCCAGAAGTTCTTCAAGGAATTTCCCTCCAAACAGGACTCATTCTGTCTACCTGACAAAAAATTCCCCCTATAGTCCTTCTAATTCAGACTTCTCATCTCGCTAATTTGAATCTCACAATTACTCTAGGCCTTGCTTCAATCTTAATCGGAGGCTGAGGAGGAATCGGCCAAACCCAGCTTCGAAAAATTATAGCCTTCTCCTCCATCGGCCACCTTGGGTGGATCATTATTATTTTAAAATTCAACCCCCAACTCTCTATTTTTAGCTTTATCTTATACATTGTCATAACAACTGCAATATTCATCTCGCTTATCTCACTTTCTGCCACAAAAATATCACAAATCTCAACCTCATGAACTAAAAACCCTGCCCTGGCTACGACCTCTATGCTTGTACTCCTTTCTTTAGCAGGACTCCCCCCTCTAACAGGATTTCCCCCCAAACTCCTAATTACCCTTGAGCTCATTAAGCAAAATATAGCTATCGTTGCTACACTAATTATATTAGCCTCCCTGCTAGCCTTATTTTTCTACCTCCGCCTGACCTATATCATCACCCTCACCCTATCCCCAAACACCAACAATTCGACGGCCGCTTGACGTACTCCCACCAAGCCTCATTTAATATCTGCTATTATGAATACTATAGCCCTAACCCTCCTCCCCATAACCCCGACTATTCTTCTTATATAGAATCTTAGGCTAGTAGACCAAAGACCTTCAAAGTCTTAAGCGAAGGTTAAATTCCTTCAGTTTCTGTAGGACTTGTAGGGTATTAACCTACATCTCATGAATGCAACTCAGGCCCTTTAAATTAAGATAAAGCCCTCTAAAACAAACCCACCTCAAATGGAAACTACCCCCAATTATTTAATCCAGTGAGCTAGTTCTACTTCTCCCGTCTGGGTAAAAACGGGAGAAGCCCCGGCAGGTCCTGCCTACGCCTCTTAAATCTACAACCCCCTTGCTCTTACCCATATTTCTTATATGTTCCGTCCTAGATCGGACCCCATTAATATCGTGGCTGCCCCCAATTATTTAATCCAGTGAGCTAGTTCTACTTCTCCCGTCTGGGTAAAAACGGGAGAAGCCCCGGCAGGTCCTGCCTACGCCTCTTAAATCTACAACCCCCTTGCTCTTACCCATATTTCTTATATGTTCCGTCCTAAATCGGACCCCATTAATATCGTGGCTGCCCCCAATTATTTAATCCAGTGAGCTAGTTCTACTTCTCCCGTCTGGGTAAAAACGGGAGAAGCCCCGGCAGGTCCTGCCTACGCCTCTTAAATCTACAACCCCATGCTCGCCCGTAAAACTCCCCGTAAAGTGTATAGTTTCACGCCGGTAAGTATCCGTAAGACAAGCCCCTAGAATGACGGGCCTTGATCCCGTAATCACTTAGTTAACAGCTAAACACTCAATCCGGCGAGCTTCATTCTACCCCCAAAATAGAGGCCCCGGCAGGTACTACCTGCGTCTTAGAGTTTGCAACTCTACATGCTTACACCCCAGGACCTAGTAAAGAGAGGGCTCAAACCTCTGTCTTCGGAGCTACAATCCGCCACCTGCTCGGCCACCTTACTCGTGATAATTAACCGCTGATTTTTTTCTACTAACCACAAGGATATCGGAACGCTATATCTTGTCTTTGGCGCCTGAGCCGGCATAATCGGAACAGCCCTAAGCCTACTTATTCGAGCTGAACTCAGCCAGCCAGGAACCCTGCTCGGAGATGACCAAATTTATAATGTAATCGTAACTGCCCATGCATTCGTCATGATTTTCTTTATAGTCATGCCTATCCTAATCGGAGGCTTCGGCAACTGATTGGTACCGCTAATAATCGGGGCCCCTGACATGGCCTTCCCTCGAATAAATAATATGAGTTTCTGACTCCTCCCACCCTCTTTTTTCCTCCTCTTAGCATCCTCTACAGTAGAAGCTGGTGCCGGCACTGGCTGAACCGTCTACCCCCCATTAGCAGGAAATCTGGCCCACGCAGGCCCGTCCGTTGACCTAGCTATCTTTTCTCTCCATCTAGCCGGAGTTTCATCTATCCTCGGGGCCATTAATTTTATTACAACAATTATTAATATAAAACCCCCCGCTACCACCCAATATCAGACCCCCCTCTTCGTTTGATCTGTCTTAATCACCGCTGTTCTTCTACTATTATCCCTCCCAGTTTTAGCTGCTGGCATCACGATACTCCTAACTGACCGAAATCTTAATACCACCTTTTTTGACCCAGCAGGGGGCGGAGACCCCATCCTATATCAACACCTATTTTGATTCTTTGGTCACCCTGAAGTCTACATTCTTATTCTCCCAGGGTTCGGCATTATTTCTCATGTAGTTGCCTATTATTCCAATAAAAAAGAACCATTCGGATATATAGGCATGGTATGAGCAATACTCTCAATTGGCCTTTTAGGCTTCATCGTTTGAGCTCACCACATATTTACTACGGACTTAAATGTAGACACACGAGCTTACTTTACATCAGCTACAATAATCATTGCCATTCCAACTGGCGTAAAAGTCTTTAGCTGACTCGCCACTATACATGGGGGGATTATTAAATGGGAAGCCCCCATATTATGAGCTCTCGGGTTTATTTTTTTATTTACGGTCGGAGGACTCACTGGTATTATTTTAGCTAACTCTTCACTTGATATTGTTCTTCATGATACATATTATGTCGTTGCCCACTTCCATTACGTTTTATCAATAGGAGCAGTCTTTGCTATTATGGCCGGGTTCGTTCACTGATTCCCCCTTTTCACAGGCTTTACCCTTCATAAGTTATGGGCTAAAATTCATTTTATTATTATATTCACAGGAGTTAATTTAACCTTTTTCCCCCAACACTTCTTAGGATTAGCGGGGATGCCTCGCCGTTATTCAGATTACCCAGACGCATATACCCTATGAAACACTGTCTCGTCAATCGGCTCTATAATTTCCCTTGTAGCCGTAATACTAATAATGTTTATTGTTTGAGAAGCCTTCGCCGCTAAACGCCTCCTTACCGGACCAGAACTCGCCTCAACTAATGTTGAATGGCTACTTGGCTCCCCACCGCATTACCACACATTTGAAGAATCAACTTTTTCTATCAACTTAGCCCGAGAAAGGAGGGAATCGAACCCCCGTATTCCAATTTCAAGTCAGACACAAGGCCTCTCTGTCACTTTCTTTGAGGGGTTAGTTAAATCATAACATTGTCTTGTCAAGACAAAATTATTAGCGGAACTCTTGTACCCCTCTATGGCACACCCATCTCAACTCGGCTTCCAAGACGCAGCCTCCCCTATTATAGAGGAACTCCTTCACTTTCATGACCACGCCCTTATAGCAGTTTTTTTAATTAGCATGCTTGTCTTGTATATTATTTCGACCCTAATAACAACAAAGCTCTCTAACATTAATACAATCGACGCACAAGAAATTGAAATGGTGTGGACAATCATGCCCGCCATCATTCTCATTGTCATTGCCCTCCCATCCCTCCGCATTTTATATTTAATAGACGAAGTTAGTTCCCCGGACATAACAATAAAAACAATCGGCCATCAATGATACTGAAGCTATGAATATTCTGATTTCCCGAATTTAAATTTTGATTCTTATATAACCTCAACTAAAGACTTAGAGCCGGGCCACTTTCGCCTCCTAGAAGTAGATAACCGAATGATCACCCCCATCGGAACGGTTATACGAATTCTCATCACCGCCGAAGACGTTCTTCACTCTTGAACCATCCCTGCCTTAGGTGTAAAATCAGATGCTATCCCAGGACGACTCAGCCAAACCTCCTTTTTAATCGCCCACCCAGGAGTCTACTATGGTCAATGCTCTGAAATCTGCGGAGCAAATCACAGCTTCATGCCAATTGTAATCGAAGCCCTTCCAGTCCAAAAATTCCTGAAGTGAGTTACTTCAGCCCAAGACGTATCATTAAGAAGCTGTAAGATAGCAACAGCCTTTTAAGCTGTAGGCAGGTGATTCAACCCACCCTTAGTGACATGCCCCAACTCGATCCCGTTCCATGATTCTGCTACCTCCTTATTACATGGCTTATTTTTATGCTGTTAGCCCCAAACAAAATTATAGCATATGTTAGTCTTAACAAGCTTAACACTAAAAAAGCAAAAATAATCTCCCCACAAACCTGAACCTGAACCTGACAATAAGTTTATTTAACCAATTTGCCCCTACAATGCTACTGGGCATCCCCCTCATTCCCGTAGCCATACTTTTTCCGTGACTCCTACTGCCTGCTTCCCCCGCCCAATGAAAACACAACCGCTTCCAAACTTTCCAAAACTGATTTCTAATAACATTCCTGAAACAACTCCTCCTACCCCTAAATACGCCGGCACACAAGTGAGCCTTCCTTTTTGCCTCCCTGATAGTCTTTCTTTTAACTATAAACCTACTAGGCCTACTACCCTACACTTTTACCCCCACGACACAACTATCGATTAACCTCGGGTTAGCTGTACCCCTCTGACTTATAACCGTCCTTGTAGGCCTTCGCAACCAACTCACACACTCCCTCGCACATTTTTTACCAGAAGGTACACCAACCCCCCTTATTCCCGCACTAATTTTAATCGAAACCATTAGCCTCTTTATCCGCCCACTAGCCTTAGGGGTCCGACTCACCGCCAATTTGACTGCCGGCCACCTTCTTATCCACCTTATCTCCTCAGCCGTCCCTGCAATCTTCTTCTTATCCCCCACTGCTTCCCTAATAACCTTTGTAGTCCTTACTCTCCTTATAACTCTTGAACTTATAGTCGCCATGATTCAAGCCTATGTCTTCGTACTGCTTTTAAGCCTCTATCTTCAAGAAAATACTTATGGCCCACCAAACTCACGCCTTTCACATAGTTGACCCCAGCCCTTGACCCTTAACAGGAGCCGCCACCGCTTTTTTAGTAACATCCGGCCTTGCCGCGTGGTTCCACTTCAATACCCTCATTATTTTAATAATAGGCCTAGCCCTCATATGAATAACGATATATCAGTGATGACGAGATGTTGTACGCGAAAGTACATTTCAAGGCCATCACACCCCCCCAGTTCAGAAAGGCCTTCGCTATGGCATGATTTTATTTATTACCTCCGAAGTATTCTTCTTTATCGGCTTCTTTTGAGCATTTTATAATGCCAGTCTTGCCCCGACTCCAGAAATTGGAGAATCCTGACCCCCCGCAGGAATTATCCCGTTTAATCCATTAGAAATTCCCCTCTTAAACACAGCAGTCCTACTAGCCTCCGGAGTATCAGTTACATGGGCCCACCACAGCCTTATGCAAACTAACCGTAAAGAAGCCCTTCAAGCCCTGGTCATTACAGTCATCCTAGGCTTATATTTTACCCTTCTTCAAGCTGCAGAGTACTATGAAGCCCCCTTTACGATTGCTGACGGAATTTACGGCACTACCTTTTTTGTGGCTACAGGCTTTCACGGTCTCCACGTTATTATCGGCTCTTTATTTCTTGTAATATGTCTTCTCCGCCAACTATTCTTCCACTTTACCCCTCAGCATCACTTTGGTTTTGAAGCCGCCGCATGATACTGACATTTTGTAGACATCGTCTGGCTATTCCTGTATGTCTCAATCTACTGATGAGGTTCTTACTTTCTTAATATAGCCAGTATAGATGACTTCCAATCATCCGGCCTTGGTGAAACCCCGAGAGGAAGTAGTGTTAATATTTTTTTCCATCACCTTTGCTGTTTCAATTATCTTAACCTTTATCTGCTTCTGACTTCCCTTAATATCCCCAGATACAGAGAAACTATCCCCCTATGAATGCGGCTTTGACCCTCACGGCTCCGCCCGACTCCCTTACTCAATACGATTCTTTCTTGTTGCTATTCTTTTCCTATTATTTGATCTAGAAATTGCATTACTGCTCCCAACCCCCTGAGCCCTGCAACTCCCTAATCCAGCCACAACCTTTATCTGAGCTTCCACCCTCCTTATTCTTTTGACCTTGGGCTTTATTTATGAGTGGCTCCAAGGAGGCCTAGAATGGGCCGAATGAGGTGCTAGTCCAAAAAAAGACAACTGATTTCGACTTAGTTAATTATGGCTTAAACCCATAGCACCTCTGTGACCTTTTTATTGATTATAATGTTCTGAACTGTTCTTGCAGGCCTATCCTTTCACCGCACACACCTACTTTCTGCCCTCTTATGTCTGGAAGGCATAATACTAACCATCTATATAGGATTGAGCCTCTGACCTAATCAATTGTCCTCAACCCCCTTCACAGCCCCCCTTATTATATTAACAATAGCAGCCTGTGAAGCAGGACTAGGGCTCTCTTTAATAATCGCTACAGCCCGCTCCCACGGCAACGATAATTTAAAAACCCTAAACCTCTTGCAATGTTAATAATTTTCTCCGCCTGAATTTCAATATTTTTAACCACCTTCCTAACCCCCCCCAAACATTTGTGAACCCTAATTACCACTCAAGGATTTTTTATCACACTCTTTTCCGTCTCCTGGATCTTTCTTCAAGACTTTAATTTTTCTAGTCCTTTGTTCTTTATTGATAAAATCTCCGGCCCCCTGGCCATTTTAACTTGTTGACTATTCCCATTAACGATACTGGCCAGCCAAAACAAAATACGCCTAGAACCTATTAACCGCCAACGAACCTACATTGCCAATAGTATCTTTTTACAATTTACAACTCTCTTGGCCTTCACGACCTCCGACCTGATACTCTTTTTTATCTTCTTCGAAGCCTCTTTAGTCCCGACTATAATTATAATCACTCGCTGAGGCGCCCAAGAACGACGATTAGAAGCCGGCATATATCTAGCATTTTATACTATATTAGGGGCAGTTCCTCTCATAATCTGACTTACTAAATTTTACTCCACCCACGGCTCCCTACTCCCCACCCTTACTCACACCACACACATTACCCAAGCCGCAGTAAATTGTCCCGGCCTATTTTGAGCGACTTGCAATGCAGCATTTTTAGTAAAATTACCTATATATTACTTTCACTTATGACTCCCCAAAGCCCACGTAGAAGCCCCAATTGCAGGCTCCATAATTTTAGCCGGCACCCTTCTGAAATTAGGAGGATACGGCATCCTCCGAACCTCCCCTCTACTTCAAGAGACTACACTAAGTCAAACACTATTTATCATGCTTATCGCCGTCTTAGGGATCTTGGCCACTGCACTCCTCTGCCTACGACAAACTGACCTGAAATCACTTATTGCCATATCATCAGTTAGTCATATGAACCTCGTAATTACTGCTGCCCTGATATCCTCCCCATGAAGCTACTCTGGAGCAATAGCGATAATAATCGCCCACGGCCTCACTTCATCAGCCCTATTCTGCCTTGCCAATACCTCTTATGAACGAACAAGCAGCCGAACGATAATTCTGCTACGGGGAATATTAATGATATTCCCCCTCACTGGAGCATGATGACTAATTATTGCCTTATCTAACCTGGCGCTCCCCCCGACAATTAATTTTGCAGGAGAAGCACTAATTATGGTTTCACTCTATAACTGATCCCCTCTTGCATTCCTAATCGTCGCCCTTAACCTCATTTTCACGACTGCTTATACTCTTTATGTCTTGTGGGCAACTCAACGAGGCCCCCTCCCTAAACACATTAAAACTCTTTTTCCCCCCATAATTCGTGAACATCTTATCTTACTACTTCATATTCTACCCGGACTTCTATTTATCCTCAAGCCAGAGCTACTTTTCTGTGTATAGCCCACAACAGCATAGTGACTCCCCGAGCCTGCCCGGCATAGTGAGAACTGCTAATTCCTCACCACATGGTTCGACTCCATGCTCGCTCGCACTTGCACTTCACTAAATCCCAGTACGAGTCATGCCATCCCTATATACAATTACTTTTGTGACAACAATATCTGCAATCGCCTTAATTATTTTACCCCTTATAAACGTTAAGTCAAAAAACTTCCACTTGACAACGAAAAACGCAGTAAAAATAGCATTTTTTTTATCCCTCCCCCCCCTACTCCTTTTTGCGCTCCAAAGTCAAATAAGCTCCTCTGCTACTGTAAAATGGTTTAATTTAGGAATTACTAATCTCTCCTTCACCACGCAATTTGATGTATACACCATTATTTTTCTTCCAGTGGCCTTCTTAGTGACATGGAGCATTCTAGAATTCTCAACCTGATATATACAGTCCGACCCTAACATCGAACAATTTTTTAAGTATCTCTTAATCTTCTTATTGGCCATAATTACTCTTGTTTGCGCCGGAAACCTTTTCCTTCTTTTCGCAGGCTGAGAAGGCGTTGGAATAATGTCCTTTCTGCTAATCGGCTGGTATCATGCCCGAAGCGACGCTGCCACCGCAGCATTACAAGCCGTCCTCTACAATCGCCTGGGGGACATCGGCTTTCTACTAACATTCTGCTGACTAATAAAAAATGCACAGTCAGTAGAATTCCAACATATTATATCAATCCAACCCCACACCCCGCTACTCATGGGCTTTATCACTGCCGCAGCAAGCAAATCCGCCCAATTTGGATTTCACCCGTGACTCGCCTCAGCAATAGAAGGCCCAACACCTGTATCTGCCCTTCTCCACTCTAGCACAATAGTCGTGGCTGGCATTTTTCTACTCATCCGAGTTCACCCCCTTCTATCACACAGCCCAGTAGCTCTGACAACTTGCCTCTGCTTAGGGGCCCTTTCTACATTTTTTGCCGCCTCCTATGCCCTAGCCCAAAATGATATTAAAAAAATTATCGCCTATTCTACCTCAAGTCAACTAGGCCTGATAATAGTAGCAATCGGCCTTAACCTCCCCTACCTAGCTTTTTTTCATATTTCTACCCATGCATTTTTTAAAGCCATACTATTCCTTTGTTCCGGCCTTATTATTCACTCTATTAATGACGAACAAGATATCCGAAAGATGGGGGGACTACAGCATGCCCTCCCCATGACAACGACATGTCTTTCTATCGGAAGCCTTGCCCTTATGGGGACCCCCTTTCTTGCCGGCTTTTATTCTAAAGATGCTATTATTGAAGCAGCAAGCACATCATATGCTAATTCAATAGCCTTACTCCTAACTCTTATCGCAACCGCCTTTACTGCAGTTTATAGTGTACGACTAATTTATTTTACTTCGATAATACATGCCCGAATAAACCCAATTCTCTTATGCGATGAAAACGATAGTCGAGTGTTAAACCCCCTAGCACGCCTCGCTACAGGCACTATTGCAGCAGGATTATTGATTAGCAATATTATTTTACCTAACCACCCCCTTATCCACTCTATACCTGCTTATATAAAACTAGCTGCCCTTATTATTACAGTCATTGCCTTCGCTATTGCCTACGACTTAACAAAAGTGTTCTGAACTACCCCGTCAATAAGCTACGAAACCAAAAAATACGACCCCCTATTTTTTAACCAAATTGTTCACCGCTCATCTACTACTACAACCCTTAACCTAGCCTGATACCTTGTTACCCACCTAATAGAATCGGTTTTAATAAAAAAATTCGGCCCAAACTACATCGAAACCTCTCAATTATCGTTAATTAAGACTGTTCGACTGACCCAAACCGCTCAAATTAAAGCCTATCTCTCTGTTCTGTTTATCACTCTTATTTGTTCCACCCTAGTATTGTGGTGGAACTAAACTTACCCTAACTGCCCCATTTAAGTTACTAAACTTCCACCCAATAATTTCCCCCCCCCCCTCACAACACGTAAAGCTCCTCCCCATTTATGACCTCGCACCACCTCTAAAACTACAAACAAAGTTAATAATAATGTCCACCCCCCCAGAAATAGAATTCCCCCTCCATTATCTAGTATATCCCCGACCCCCCATCACTCCTTATGCCCCACCCCCCACCCCCCGCCCTCGGATAAGACTTTTATTTCGCCATGCTCTGCCAACACCCCCCATAGGATTAGCAATAAAACATTGTACGTCACAAGATACCCGATTACTACACGACTGCCTCATGCCTCGGGATACGGCTCCGCCACTAACGCAGCGCAGTAGGCAAACACAACCATCATGCCCCCCAAATAAATAAGAAACAGCACCAAAGACAAAAAATTAACCCCCCCCTTAACCAATACCAAACACCCCATACCAGAACCCCAAACCAAACCCAAAGCAGCATAATACGGAGACGGATTAGAAGCTACTGCTAAAAGCCCCACTAATAAGCATAATTCCACTATCATGTGTTTCTACCAGGATTTTAACCTAGACCTGCAGCTCGAAAAGCTATTGCTGTTATTCAACTATAAAAACTTATGGCCCCAACGATACGGAAATCCCACCCCCTCATTAAAATCATTAACGGCTCATTTATTGACCTCCCCTCCCCAGCTAATATCTCCGCCTGGTGAAATTTCGGCTCTCTCCTAGGTGCATGCTTAATTGTCCAAATCATTACCGGGCTGCTATTGGCGATGCACTACACAGCAGATACTTCCCTTGCATTCTCCTCAATCGCCCACATTTGCCGCGACGTTAATAATGGCTGACTTCTCCGCAACCTTCATGCCAACGGTGCATCAATCTTCTTTATCTGCATCTACCTCCATATCGGGCGAGGCCTTTACTACGGCTCCTTCTTATTCATGGAAACATGAAACGTGGGGGTTGTGCTACTTCTACTAGTCATGGCCACAGCCTTCGTAGGCTATGTCCTCCCCTGAGGCCAAATGTCATTCTGAGGCGCCACAGTAATTACAAACCTCCTCTCAGCTGTCCCCTATATTGGCACAGACCTTGTCCAATGGGTCTGAGGGGGATTTTCAGTCGACAACGCCACCCTCACCCGATTCTTTACTTTCCACTTTATTCTTCCCTTCGCCATTGCCGCCATAAGCATACTTCACCTCTTGTTCCTCCACCAAACGGGCTCTTCCAACCCAACGGGCATAAACCCTAATCTAGACAAAGTAACATTCCACCCCTACTTCTCCTACAAAGACCTCTTCGGCTTCATTATTATAATCGGCGCTCTCGCAGCTTTATCTGCCTTCACCCCGAACCTCCTCGGGGATCCAGACAACTTTACCCCCGCCAACCCCCTACTTACCCCCCCTCACATTAAACCAGAGTGATACTTTTTATTTGCTTATGCCATTCTTCGCTCAATCCCCAACAAACTCGGGGGGGTGCTTGCCCTTCTGCTCTCCATCATGATCCTACTCCTCGTACCCCTCACTCACACCTCAAAATTGCGATCACTTATGTTTCGCCCAATCGCAAAAACCCTCTTCTGAACACTAATTGCTACTACATCTATCCTAACCTGAATCGGCGGTCAACCAGTAGAAGCCCCGTTTATCGTCATCGGCCAAATCAGCTCAGGACTCTACTTCCTAGTATTTATCCTCGTACCCATGCTAGGCCTCCTAGAAAATAAGCTTCTTAAAATCTAG